GCATTTCGAACAGGCATGAATACAGCATCTATAGGGTAACTTCCATCTTGAGAGTCATTTATGGGTTCCATACGATATCCGCGATCTCTCTTGATTTGTAATCCAATACACAAATCAATTGGTTCCGTCAGGTTAGCTATATGTTGTGTCGTGTCAACTATTTCTACGGAGGGTGGTAAGATGATATCTTGAGCGGTTACGTATCTAGGACCCCTTACGCAAATCGACGCGTCTCTAACTCCATAGAGATTACTTCTCAATACAATTTCTTTCAAATTTTGTAAGATTTCATGTACTGATTCCTCAATACCTACTATCGTAGAATATTCATGTGGCACCTTCTTAGATTTTGCACGTGTGATACATGTTCCTTCTATTTCTCCAAGTAAGGCCCTTCGCATGGCAATACCGATGGTATCAGCTTGACCTTTCATAAGTGGTGACAGAATGAAACGACCATAATAAAGACGCTTACTGTCTACTCTTGATTCAACACACTTCCACTGTAGTGTTCGAGTGGATCCTGCTACTTCCTCTCGAACCATACTATACTAGTATTATTATTTGATCATTTATTTCTCTTGAAATCGGTTTAATTCTTATTTCTACACACGTCTTTTTTTAGGAGGTCGACATCCATTATGTGGCATAGGTGTTACATCACGTACGAAGCTTAATAATATACCACTTCTACGAATGGCTCGTAATGCTGCATCTCTTCCGAGACCAGGACCCTTTATCATAACTTCTGCTCGTTGCATACCCTGATCAACCACTGTACGAATAGCATTTACCGCTGTGGCTTGAGCAGCATAAGGTGTTCCTCTTCTTGTGCCTTTGAATCCAGAAGTACCGGCGGAGGCCCAAGAAACTACCCGACCTCGTACATCTGTAACAGTTATAATGGTATTGTTGAAACTCGCTTGAACATGAATAACGCCTTTTGGTATTCTACGTCCATTCTTACGTGAACCAATACGCCCATTCCTACGTGAACCAATTCTTGGTATAGCTTTTGTCATATTTTATCATCTCATATTTATGAGTCAGAAATATACAAAAAGAAAAGATACGGAGATATCCATTTCATGTTAAAACAGATCCTTTACCTTATTTTTACATATATATATATTTTTTTTTTTGAAAGTTCTTTTTTAGAAGAATTACCCTTGTCTCTGTTTATGTTTCGGATTGGAACAAATCACTATAATTCGTCCACGCCTGCGAATCAGTCGACATTTTTCACAAATTTTACGAACGGAAGCCCTTATTTTCATATTTTTTATTCCTTACCTTAATTCTGAATCCACTTCTTGGAAGAGAATAAGTCTCTTGAATTTTTTTTTTAACTTCGAATTGTATACCCATGGTTAAAAAAATAACCTAATCATTCGAATCTTTGTTGCGAAGTCGATAAATTATACGTCCCCTGGTTGAATCATAACGACTTACTTCAATTTTTACTCTATCTCCCGGTAGTATCCGTATAAAACTGCGGCGGATCCTCCCTGAAACATATCCTAGAATTAGATCTTCATTATCTAAACGGACCCGGAACATACCGTTGGGAAGTGATTCAGTAATTAAACCCTCATGAATCAATTTTTGTTCTTTCATTCCAGGTAACCTCCTTGAAGTATCAACTAATGGAGGAATAGTTATATAACTCACTTTTCCTCTCTATTTTACAAATAGGAAGTTAGAGATCAAATTCGGATACCAGAGGTGGAAGATTACCATATATAACACAAAATTTCTCCTCCAATTCTTTCTAGTCGAGCTTCTCGATCTGTTATTATACCTCGAGAAGTAGAAAGAATTACAATTCCCATTCCACCTAAAATCTTAGGAATTCGTTGATAGTTGGAATAAATTCGTAAGCCGGGCCGGCTGATACGCTTTAAAATGGTTCTAGTTTTATATATTCCTTTTCTGGTTTTTCTATGTCGCAGAGTTGAAACCAAGAAATATTTGTTACTCTCCTGATGTTTCCGAACGTTTTCAATAAAACCTTCTCGTAGAAGTATTTTAATAATGTTTTCGGTGATATTTGTAGATGCTATTCGAACCCTTCCTTTTTTATCCGTGTCAGCATTTCTTATAGAAGTTATTAGATCGGCAATAGTGTCCCTACCCATGACGAACTAGAATTATAGGTTCCTCCTAATTTTGATATAATCAACATGTTTCCTTTTTTTTATTTTTATTTTTTTTTATAAAGTATATACGTGAGACACAATCTACTAATTTGATCTATTTGATCTATTTCAGATACCCTATACTATATCATAGTCTCATCTACTACTATTTATAATACTTCGGGAGCTAATGAAACTATTTTAGTAAAATTTAACTGTCTCAATTCTCGAGCGATCGCACCAAAAACTCGAGTTCCTTTTGGATTTCCTTCTTGATCAATGACAACTGCAGCATTGTCGTCATATCGTATTATCATACCGTTTTCACGTTTGAGTTCTTTACATGTACGTACAATTACAGCTCTAATTACTTCTGATCTTTCTAGAGGCATATTGGGAACTGCTTCTTTGATTACAGCAACAATAACATCACCAATATGAGCATATCGGTGATTACCAGCTCCTATGATTCGAATACACATCAATTTTCGAGCTCCGCTGTTATCCGCTACATTCAAAAGGGTCTGAGGTTGAATCATATCATTTTTATTTCAATCTGTTATTTCAATGCAAAAGTATGAAAGAAAAAAAAGAAATATTGTCCGTCCAGAAATAAATAAACCTGCGGTTGTTTTTTCATCCCCAATACCCCTTTTTTTTTTAGTTCTACATCTCTATCCTGAAATAAGAAATTGAGTTCGTATAGGCATTTTGCGCGCAGCTATTGAGATAGCTGCTCTAGCTACAGTTTCTGATACTCCACCCATTTCATAAAGTATTCGACCCCGTTTAACAACGGATACCCAATATTCAGGGGATCCCTTCCCCGAACCCATACGTGTTTCCGCGGGTCTTACTGTAACAGGTTTGTCGGGAAATATACGTACCCATATTTTTCCACCACGACGCGCATATCGTGTCATTGCTCTTCGCCCTGCTTCTATTTGTCTAGCTGTAATCCAAGCAGGTTCAAGTGCCTGAAGAGCGTATCTGCCGAAACAAATATGATTGCCTCGACAAGATATTCCTTTCATTCTTCCTCTATGCTGTTTACGAAATCTGGTTCTTTTGGGGTTATAGTCGATGGTTGTTTCTTAATTCCATCTCTACTGCAGAACCGGACATGAGAGTTTCTTCTCATCCAGCTCCTCGCGAATGAAAGGATTCAAATTCAATAAAATAATATTATAGATACACATTAATAGGTACACATTAATAGATAATACACCAAGTAATGGCTTTTATTGATATTTAATTTCTTACATAAGAAGGAAGATGTAGATACAAGATATACAATACAGCTAGACGTGTGTGTACATTTATGTATCTTTATAGATAATGTAATGTTTCTCTTTTTTATTTTTATAACATGACGAATCCTTTCCTTATTTTTTTTTTTACCTCTATCGAATTACGACAAAAGATTGTAATCCAATAAATAGAGGTTTCGCGGGCGAATATTTACTCTTTCCTGTTTCATTCGAAGGTTCAATTCATAACCTCTCAGAATAAATCAATTTTTTCTTGGTCCGTTCCGCCATCCCACCCAATGAATTATTAGGATTCGTTTTCAATAGAAGCCTATGCAGTCACAGGTTCTGTCGTTCCCATAGCTTCTCCATTAATGGTTAGGTCCGAACTTTGCAATGGAGCTTCCAACAAAATTCGTTCCCAAGTCAATTTCCTCAGTTTTTATTAACCTGAAGGCTCTTTATTATTTTATTCTATTTTTAATTATTTCATTTTGAAATTCTTATATTTATAATTATCTTATCAGTATTGATTATCAGTATTGATGCTTTATCACACTGCCCTTTATGACGTGATTCATAGACCATACATATTGGAATCATATATCATTGATATTTTTGTTCTTTCTTTCTATCATCCTTCCATTTATCCACATCCCTTTATTTATTTTTTTTTTTTGCTTTACAACCCATAATCAGATCTATTTTTTGTTGAAAGAATTTCAGTTGCTACAACCATATGATAGATCCACTCATTCATATAGTGACTGTTTCTTGGGATCTCGACAATACGAAGCAATAAGTTGGTTATTAGTTTATTTTATATAATTACAAAGTTTATAGCAGGGGTCAGTTTGTTTTTTTTTTTTGAATCCCAACTTGAAACTATAAAGAAAAAACTAACGAGTCACACACTAAGCATAGCAATTATACCAAATGATCAATCGAATTTATATTTAACCTTATAGAATTAGAATTGTTCATTTTTTTATTTTTAACGAAAAAAGAATGAAAGAGTTTGTCATTTTTTGTTTTATCACTGGACAGAATGGGAAGACAAGGTTGATTATTCCTCGTCTACAAATATCCAAATTTTTATACCTAATACTCCATAAATAGTTCGAATTGTATAGGAACAATGATCAATTTTAGCGCGAATTGTTTGTAGGGGAACTCTACCCTCTCTGATCCATTCAACACGTGCAATTTCTTTTCCGTCGATACGGCCTGCTATTTGCACTTGAATTCCTTTTGTATCTGTTTGTTCAGTTAATTCAATAGCTTTTTTCATTGCTTTTCGAAACGAAACTCTATTTTTTAATTGTAAAGCTATATATTCTGCAAGAATATTAGGTTGTCCATAAGGTTTTTCAACTCTTGTGATAGCAATGTTGAGTCTCCGGTTTACAGAATGAAACTCCTTTTGTACATTCATCTGTAATTCTTCGATTCCTCGTGTTTGCCCCTCTATTAATAAATTTGGGAATCCAATATAGATTATGACTTGGATCAAATCGATTTTTTTTTTAATTGTTATACGTGCAATTCCTTCGAAACCTGAGGATATTTTCCTTTTTTTTTGTACATAGTTCTTGATACAATTCCGTATTTT